GGTAATTCAAATCCACTGCGGTACTCTATGTAAAATTCCCCCCAAAAAGAAAATAGAGGGGAAAGATACCAAAGCAGTCCTGTATCAGACTGGCTGTCTTCTTGTAGTTGGATCCCCAAGTTTTTGGAATGCTCCAAACTCTACTTGAGCATCCAAATCTGGGTCAATACCAGCAAAAACATCTCTGAACAAGGTTCTAGCACCATGCCAAATGTGTCCGAAGAAGAAGAGCAAAGCAAACGAAGCATGCCCAAAAGTAAACCAACCCCTTGGACTGCTACGAAAAACACCATCGGATTTCAAAGTCGCACGATCTAATTCAAAAATTTCACCCAACTGAGCGCGTCTAGCATATTTTTTCACAGTAGCAGGATCACTATAACTGACTCCATTGAGTTCACCGCCGTAGAACTCAACGGTTACACCTACTTGTTCAACACTATACTTCGATTCTGCCCTTCTAAAAGGAACATCAGCTCTAACAATTCCATCGCCGTCTACCAAAACGACTGGAAATGTTTCAAAAAAAGTAGGCATACGACGTACAAAAAGCTCACGGCCTTCTTTATCTCTAAAGATAGGGTGTCCTAACCATCCAACCGCTATTCCATCTCCGTTATCCATTGAGCCTGCCCTGAATAATCCTCCTTTTGCCGGATTATTGCCGATATAATCATAAAAAGCTAATTTTTCAGGAATTTTAGACCAGGCTTCTGATAAACTTTGATTTTCGGCTAGCCCAGCGCTAATTCTTCGATATATCTCTTGCTGGAAGTAACCCTGATCCCATTGATAGCGAGTCGGGCCAAATAATTCGATGGGGGTAGTTGCTGAACCATACCACATAGTTCCAGCAACAACAAAAGCTGCAAAAAAGACAGCTGCGATACTACTGGAAAGTACGGTTTCAATATTTCCCATACGCAATCCTTTGTATAGACGTTGTGGCGGTCGGACGCTAAGATGGAATAAACCCGCTAATATGCCCAATGTACCTGCTGCAATATGATGAGAAGCTATTCCTCCCGGAACAAAAGGATCAAACCCTTCCACGCCCCACGACGGATTTACAGGTTGTACTTTTCCCGTTAGTCCATAAGGATCGGACACCCATATTCCGGGACCATACAAGCCTGTTACATGAAATGCACCAAAACCAAAGCAAGCCACCCCGGAGAGAAATAAATGAATTCCAAAGATCTTGGGCAAATCCAAAGAAGGTTTTCCTGTCCGTTCATCACAAAATATTTCTAGATCCCAATACACCCAATGCCAGATAGCTGCCAAAAAGCATAAGCCAGAAAACACAATATGCGCCCCAGCTACACCTTCGTAACTCCAAATTCCCGGATTCGTTACAGTCCCTCCTGTGATACTCCAACCTCCCCATGAATTGGTTATTCCTAACCGAGTCATGAAGGGAATAACGAACATACCCTGTCTCCACATTGGATCAAGAACAGGGTCAGAAGGATCAAAAACTGCTAATTCATACAGAGCCATCGAGCCCGCCCAACCAGCAACCAGAGCTGTATGCATTATATGAACGGAAAGCAACCGGCCGGGATCATTCAATACAACGGTATGAACACGATACCAAGGCAAACCCATGGAAAATACCCCTTTATCAAAGAAAAATAGACACTACGTAACTTTATTGCATTGAAAAAAACTATACTATGACTATCCTATAGACCTCCCTTGTTCGGTGGATTATTTCCTAAGAAGGGCTAGGTTACTATTTATTCTATTCTGTTTGTAATAATGGAATAATTCTGTTCGTAGGAACAAAGAGAAGCAGATTTATTCTATACTCGATAAGTACCAATACGCAATGGGGGGTTGGTACCATTTTCTATGAGTAAATGTTTATCATTAGAAGGACTTATTCGTAAAAATTTTACTTTATTTATTTTGTCTTTCTTTCTAAATTTTTCTAATTTATGGATAAAATAAATATGATAAAGCCAATATTATAAAGACAATAAAACCATATTGTTACGTTTCCACATCAAAGTGAAATATAGTATTTAGTTCTTTTTTCTTTCAATTCATGCCTATTGGTGTTCCAAAAGTACCTTTCCGCAGTCCTGGAGAGGAAGATGCATCTTGGGTTGACGTATAGTGCGACTTGTCAGATATATTGGGTCATATGGGATTTCCCCGTTCTCTCCCCCGATCGAGATATCCTCTGTTTCGCCCAAGAAAGAGAAATTGAATCATCAAAAAATTGGAGCGTGAAGTGCAATTAGATGCATTCTTTGGGGAGATTCATAGTACTATTATCAATTAGAATAATTTATGGTTGGCTTTGGTTGGACTAAAAAATGAAGTATCCAGGCTCCGTTTAGAAAAAACCCAATTGGTAATATATCTATGATTACTACATGTATCATAAATGATTGCTGTTTGTTATTTGTAAAGTCATAACAAAAAGAAATGGTGATGGGAAGATTTGTCCTATATGTGCAAATCCAAATTGGGCAGATCTTTACCCGGA